GTAATCAAGATAGGATCAAAATCATGAAAATCGGAGTGCTGACATGTTGTGCTCTGACGGGGAGACTTGATAAAATAGGAAAAAAGGTTCATTTAAATAACAAGTTATATCTTTTATCGGGGAGTCATTCCTGATAGTCCCGGCCCGAAAGGACCATTGAAGCCGGAATATAAAAATGAGTTGAGTTGTACAAGAATCCAGAGCTCCATTTTTCTTTTTCGAAGCGACTCCTTTTCCTATTCATTCAACTGCCAAATCTTATGAATTCGGGTCGATTGGATCGAGTGAAAAATCATATCGTTTTGTTTATGGACTGAAGTGTTCAAACATGTCTTTTGAAAAAATATATGAGTTCTATTTTAATAGAAAAAAATATGTTTTTTTTTTTATTCCAGTTAAGTAAATCGAGAAAAAGAAAAACAAAGAATAATAAGAAATGATACTCCTATCATAGGAATGGGAATAGCCTTGTTGCTACTTCAATAACAAGTATTTGCGCTTTCAAATCAAATAAATCATTTGATCTATGATTCATTGGAATAAAACAAGGAATGGCCTGGCTAGGTACTGGCCAGGCCGGGGGAATAAAAGAAAGAATCTTTCGGACGAAATCAAAGAGGTACTCTTTCTATTGGAGATATCTGTTTCGAATCTTTATCTAAAATCTTTATCTAAATGGAATTGATGATTGATATAATTCGTCTATATTTCTATATTTATAGTATATTTATAGAATAAAGAAAGATAAGGAAAGGCTTTTATCAATCTTTACTTTGACTTCACGCGTCACATATGAATTATCCTTTTAAAATTGGGAGAGATGGCTGAGTGGACTAAAGCGGCGGATTGCTAATCCGTTGTACGAGTTATTTGTACCGAGGGTTCGAATCCCTCTCTCTCCGTTCCTTCTGATCACTTGAGATTTCCCTTTCGAATTCGAAAAAATCTCTAACCCCCTTTCTCATAGTTAAATGTATGGAATAGAGAAAGAAAATCCTAAGAAAATTCAGAAATCAAGCAAGGAAAAACCTCTGATTTTTTATTCATCACGTCCAGGATTACGTCCTGGATCATTAGATAGGAATCCAAAGATGAAGAGCGAAACAAAGAATATCACTACTGTGTAAACGAAGAGTTTGAGAGTAAGCATTACACAATCTCCAAGATCATTTTGGGGGGAAATAGGGGAATAGATTCTCTATTTTTGTACCACATATTCCGTTTTGACACCAAGAAAAGAAATGAAGTGGTTTCTAGAAAACAAAGGAATTTGCAGGAATGAATTTGTAATAAGATTCTTTTTCTTCTCTCATATCTACAATTAGGTATTGTAGGGACCATACACAAGGTCTTTGACCCCCAGAAGAGAAGGTCAGAATGAAGAAATGAGGTGATTCCGATTCATCGCGGCTATCAAAAAGAATTTCCATGTTTGAGTCGAGCGTTCATTATGTGATCTTATCAATTCTTAGAATCGAATTTTTTGATCGAAGAAATCATGAATGTTTCTAAAACAGTATTAAAGATCTCATCGAAAACTTACAGCAGCTTGCCAAACAAGGGCTAAGAGAAAAAAGAGCACAGGTATGACTGGCATAACATCTACGATTGGATTGAAAAAAGCATAAGCTTCGGGCAATTTGGCGAAGAAAAAGCTACTCGAATGAAGGGCAGAATTAAGACAGATCAAACTAAAGATATTAAGCATAACAAACATTTTGTTCTTGGAGATAATTTCATTATTATTGGGTTATTGATATAAGGGGAAAAATGAAGAAAGAAGAGAAGGTAGGCCATAAAATCTTTCTTTTTCTTTGAACCCCCTCAATCAAAAATCCTTCAATTCTCAAATGAGAATAGAAGGAATCATACCTTACATACAATATCTTAATTGAATTATATGTAATGATCAATGAATTCATTTTGATTCTACATCTACATGTGTAGATGTAGAATCCTAGCAACAACCAATTCCATAGATATTGGGGCTGGAATTGACGAACAACCAATACCAATATTAGTGTTTATCGGTGTCGAATAGAAATGAAAATGGGGCGTGGCCAAGCGGTAAGGCAACGGGTTTTGGTCCCGTTACTCGGAGGTTCGAATCCTTCCGTCCCAGACCAATTCTATCAGAATAAAGATTGTTCTTTTTAACACTCAACTGCTTAAGAGTGTAATGTTGGATACAACGTGATCCAATCTTTCTTTGTGATTTCTAATGATTCTTCTATGAATCATATCCTCCCTTTCGATTTTGTTTCTCACAAACGAATCTAGTATCAATGACATGTGGATGGAAATAAATATCTTTTTTGATATAGGTAGGATGGGAACAAAGATCAAAGTGAAATTCAAAAAAAAAATGGGTGGCTATTCAGCGTATGTTCGCCCCCTCGTCCATATTCCTATTGAAGGTTAGTTAGTCATTTGGAGAAACTTTATGCCCCATATCTATGATATTTTGATTTTCACATGATGCATTCTGAGTCGAAATGCGAAATAAAAGAGAGGTCTCTATCTTCCCTAAAGTAAATAAATATAGGGTAGACAAAATGACCAATTCTATGTGGATTCTGTATTCTAAACGGGAAGGGGTTCTTGGTATTAATTCCATCGCTGGAATGAAAGCTCCTGAGACTGGGGTGGGGCAAAATCAAAATAGTAACAACGAATTGATACGAACCCATTTTGCTTTGTACTTATACAAGATAGGATAGCACAGCGCCCCATAAGAAGATCTTTTTTAATTGGCTTTTGGTATGATTCATGATCCCCATAGAATTCGTGTAGATATGAGTGAATTCGCACGCAAAGGGAGGTATCAATTTCAAGACCCTTGCCATCCGGATCTTATTAACAAACAAAAAAATTCAATACGGAACAGTTTCTTTGGACTAATTTCTTTTATTTTGTATTTGGCTACAATGAATAATTGGAAATCAATGTAGCGATCGATTGGGGGGAGATTCATACATTCATTCCATTCACTTTACTTTATGGAAAGATTCCTGAATCTGAAGTAAAGCAAAATCTGTAGAAAATGAACCACGCCTATCTGTATGTGTATGGTTATTGTTCTATTTCAGTGACGCCGGTGTTTCGGTATTGGCGAAAAAGATCTGTGATCCCTTAAATACCCACGATTATCCCCGGTAACACTTGTTTGGTGTATCTGATGAATACGGAAAAATCGGACTCCTACGATTCTTATTTTTTCAATCAGATATCCGCTAAACGTTTTTAGATCCTCGTTGTACCGGTTTGTTGATGGATTTAGAGATCAAATTCAGTCTTTACTGGAAAACAGATTTCCAGTAATGATGTCGAAGTAGGAAATTATTGAAACTTTAATGATTCCTTATAAATTCTTGATACTCGAAGAAGTGTGACATTGGTGAATTTATCCTATCGGGTCACTTGTGACCTTTCCCGGTCATTGGAATAGCTTATCTGGGTAATGACTCATTCTGTTTCCGTATCGGTAATCTAATTAAAGACCCTTCTTTAGTTGTTTGAGAAAGAATTGGATCTTTCATGATTCATCGTTTCTAACAATTTGTTGAAGATGTAAAGAAAAGAAGTGTTAAGCAACTCATTTCTTCGTGTTTTTTATAAATGTGTTTCATTCTTCTAATAAAATATGGGGTTAAATTATATTCTTGCTGAGACTTTCCCAGATAACTATCCATATATGAAAATGAAGTATGGATGACTTCATATACCATATACCGATTGAGCCAATGACTATTCATGATTCCATATTGAATCAATTCCATACCGGTCCAAAATGAGAGGAATGTTATGGTAAAACTTCGTTTGAAACGATGTGGTAGAAAGCAACGTGCGACTTGAAGGACATTATCGGTTGTGGATTCTTGCACCCACCATTTTATATATCAATGAAGATGCTCTCGGCTCGACATAGTTTGTTCTATTCCACTAGGACCCAAATTGGGAGTTGTAATAAAATATAAAAATATAGTACATGATGTAGCTCGAGCATAAAGAATTGATTCATTTAGCAGAGGGAAGGATCTAGGGTTAATGCCAATCAATAGGTTGGAACAACTTCGTAAGTATATCTTCGGTATAGAAATGGAAAGGATCAAGTTCGAACAAACAAGTAAAAAAAGTAAAATGGAGTTGTCGGAATTGGTAAAACTATTTCGATCAAAAGTGTATCACAGAGGAATCAATCGTTTCTATAGAACGAAATAACAAAAGGTATGTTGCTGCCATTTTGAAACAATTAAGGATCACCGAAGTAATGTCTAAACCCAATGATTCAAAGCAAAGATAAAATCAAAAAGGATACCGGAACAAGGAAACACCGTTTTCAATTGTCTCAACAACTAGATCAGAATGGGGAAGAAAAAAATAGATTCTAGGCGAGACAAACAAAAGAGGTTAGAGACGGCTCAATAAATGTCTAAAGATTTCCCTTCGAGCTCTTTGAGAATTACCCAACTTGAGTTATGAGTACGAATGAGATTTCTTTTTTTTTTTTTTTCCTTCCTGAAAAAAAAAAGACTCAAATCATAGTCTAATTGATGATTTTGTGGATCCATTTGCCGCTATAATACATAAATTCGAATCATTCTTTTTGGAGCCGTACGAGGAAAAACCTCTTATACGTTTCTAGGGGGGGATTGTTCATTTATGTCTATCCCAATGAGTCATCTATCGAATCGTTGCAATTGATGTTCGATCCCGAAGAGAGGGAAGAGATCTTCGTAAAGTGGGTTCTTACGATCCGATAAAGAACCAAACTTATTCAAACGTTCCCGATATTCTATATTTCCTTGAAAAAGGTGCTCAACCTACAGGAACTGTTCATGATATTTCAAAGAAGGCGGAGGTATTTAAGGAACTTCGAATTAATCAAATGAAATTCATTAAATAAAAAAAAAACGGGGGGGCTGCCCAGTATCTAGTTTTGTCTAATTGTTTCTCCACCATTCCCTTTTTTTTGCCCTATTCATTGTTGCTCCCACATGATCCCATATCATAGAACGATTAAAAAAATATCTTCTATTGATTGATATGAGACAGGTAGAAAAAAAAATGGAGTGAATAGATGAAATAACTGGGAAATTATGGGATTACCATCAACCGGATGGTTTTCGTTGGGACTCTACCAACAAACAAAAGGTCAATATTGCTTATTGTACCTCCATTGAATAGACCCGAGATTTTTTTCCTACTTTCATTTTGAATTCCTTATTTATTCCCCCATTCATATTTCATTTCTTATCTATGTATATGTAGTGCCACTCCAACACAAGTCCTTATTTTCTTTTTATTGAGTTTATTTTCTCAACATTCAATTTATATTGACAATGGTGTATCGAACAAATATAATTTGATCGTGGATAAATAGATCTATTTATCCACGATCAAATTATATTTGTTTCTTTATTTCATTCAAATGATGGGTTCGTCGAATTCGCTGTGACACAAGAAGTATCTTAGTTAATATAATGATAATAAAAAAAAAGATAGAGTATAGGTAGTCAGTCTATAAACTTTTACATCTATTTAGATTTTCTCTATATTTATCCCAGAATCTGTTGTATTTTAATCTGATCTCTCTTCATTTTTATGTTCACAATTGATCATCCAATTTTTCTTTTTGATTTATTGCTAGTTCAGTGTTTTGGCGGGGTCGGGCAATCAAACCTCTTTATTTATTTTTTATTCCGATCGTATCTACACACCATATTTATATGTATGGGTTGCTAACTCAACGGTAGAGTACTCGGCTTTTAAGTGCGGCTATGATCTTTTACACATTTTGATGAAGCAACGGATTCGTCCATACCATTGGTAGAGTTTGTAAGACCACGACTGATCCTGAAAGGGAATGAATGGAAAAAACAGCATGTCGTATCAATGGAGAATTCTTAGAATACTTCATCCTTAACGGATCGGTACAAAATCTTGTTTTGATTCTTTTCTTGGAAAGGGGTCAAATTAATTCAAGTTGGGTCGAGTGAATAAATGGATAGAGCCCTATGGCTCCAATTATAGGGAAACAAAAAGCAACGAGCTTCTGTTTGTTCTTAATTCGAACGATTATCCGATCTAATTAGACGTTAAAAATATATTAGTGCCCGATGTGGGAAAGGGTTCTCTTGTGAGTGGATCATCGATTCCTTTTTTTCATGAATCCTAACTATTCTCTATTATGTAGTGGAGACGAATGTGTAGAAGAAGCGGTATACTGATAAAAATTCATTATTCCAAAGTCAAAAGAGTGATCGGGTTGCAAAAATAAAGTATTTCTAACCATCTTTTGTAATTATAACGAACACAAACAAATTGGATGGAAATAGGATCCGTCGATTGTCCTTCCTGGCTCCGGGGTATCTATTCTTTTCTTACTATAATACCCTGTTCTGACCGTATCGCACTATGTATTATTTGATAGTTCAAGAAATCCCACATTCGGTTCAAGTGTAATTTCAAATGGAGGAATTTCAAGGGTATTTAGAAGTAGATGGATTTCGGCAACAATATTTCCTATATCCCTTTCTATTTCAAGAATATATCTACGCACTTGCTCATGATCATGCTTTAAATGGATGGATTTTTTATGAACCCATGGAAAATTTAGGTCATGATAATAAATCTAGTTCACTAATTGTGAAACGTTTAATTACTCGAATGCATCAACAGAATCATTTGATTATTTCGTTTAATGATTCTAACCAAAATCGATTCGTTGGGCACAACAATGATTTTGATTCTCAAATGATATCGGAGGGTTTTGTAGTCATTATGGAAATTCCATTCTCACTGCGATTGATACCTTCCCTAGAAGAAAAAGAAATAGCAAAATCTCATAATTTACGATCTATTCATTCAATATTTCCCTTTTTCGAGGACAAATTATCACATTTAAATCATGTGTCAGATATACTAATACCTCACCCCATCCATCTGGAAATCTTAGTTCAAACCCTTCACTCTTGGATACAAGATACTCCCTCGTTGCATTTATTGCGATTCTCTCTCTACGAGTATTGGAATTCAAATAGGCTCATTACTCCCCAAAAACCCATTTCCCTTTTTTCAAAAGAGAATCAAAGATTATTCTGGTTCCTATCTAATTCTCATGTATATGAATGTGAATCCATATTCATTTTTCTCCGTAAACAATCTTTTCATTTACGATCAACATCTTTTGGATCCTTTCTTGAGCGAACACATTTCTATGCAAAAATAGAACATCTTGTAGTAGTGCTTTGTAACGATTTTCAGAAAACCCTATGGTTGTTCAAAGACCCTTTTATGCATTATGTCAGATATCAAGGAAAATCGATTCTGACTTCAAGGGGGACTCATCTTCTGATGAAGAAATGGAAATATCACCTTGTAAACTTTTGGCAATGTGATTTTTACTTGTGGTCTCAACCGGACGGGATCCATATAAAGCAATTATACAATCATCCCTTCTATTTTATGGGCTATCTTTCAAGTGTACGACTAAACTCC